GACAAGAAAAAACTCTTTCTAACTCCAGAGATAAATATTAGCCCTAACAAAGCTAGTTATAATGCTAAAAGATTAGAATCACAAAAAAGCATTTGGCAAATATTAAAAAGAAGGAATTCTCGATTAATTCGCAAATTACATTATTTTATAAAATTTTTCATTGAAAGGATATACATAGATATTCTTCTATGTCTCATTAATATTCCCAGAACCAATGCACAATTTTTTATTGAATCAACAAAAAAAATTATTGATAAATACGTTTACAATAATGAAAGAAATCAAAAAAGAATTGGTAAACCAAATCAAAAGAAAATTCACTTTATTTCGATTATAAAAAGGTCAGTTTCTAGTATTAGTAATAAGAGTTCACAGATTTTTTGTGACTTATCCTCCTTGTCACAAGCATATGTATTTTACAAATTATCACAAACCCAAGTTATTAACTTGTATAAGTTAAGATCTGTCCTTCAATATAACGGAACATCTCTTTTTCTTAAGAACGAAAGAAAAGATTATTTTGGTTTTGGAGCACACGAAATATTTCATTACGAATTAAGACATAAGAAACTTCGTAATTCTGGAATGAATCAATGGAAGAACTGGTTAAGAGGTCATTATCAATATAAATATTTATCTCCGATTATATGGTCTAGATTAGTACCACAAAAGTGGCGAAATAGAGTAAATCAACATTGTGTGGCTCAAAATCAAAATAAAGATTTAAGCAAATGGGATTTATCTCAAAAAGATCAATTAATTCATTACAACAAACAAAATGATTATGAAGCAGACTCATTAACGAATCAAAAAGAAAATTTTAAAAAACACTATAGATATGACCTTTTATCATATAAATATATTAATTATGAAGATAAGAATGACTCATATATTTATGGATCACCATTACAAGTAAATAATAACCAAGATATTTCTTATAATTACAACACACATAAACGCAAATTTTTTGATATGCTGGAAGGTATCCCTATCAATAATTACCTAGGCGAAGATGATATTATGTATATAGAGTATATAAAGAAAAACCCGGATAGAAAATATTTTGATTGGAAAATTCTCCATTTTTGCTTTAGAAAGAAGGTCGATATTGAGGTCTGGATCAATACCAGTATCAACAGTAATAAAAATACCAAGACCGGGTCGAATAATTATCAAATAATTGATAAGAAAGGTCTTTTTTATCTCACACAAGATCAAGAAATCAAACCATCCAATCAAAAAGACCTTTTTGATTGGATGGGGATGAATGAAGAAATACTAAATCGTTCCATATCGAATCTGGAACCTTGGTTCTTCCCAGAATTTGTGCTACTTTATAATACATATAAAATGAAACCCTGGGTTATACCAATCAAATTACTTCTTTTAAATTTTAATGGAAATAAAAATTATAGTAAAAATAGAAATAGCAATAGAAAGCAAAAAGGGAATCTTTTTATATCATCCAATGAAAAAAAACTTTTAAAATTAGAGAATCGAAATCAAGAAGAAAAAGAATCCGCAGGACAAGTAGATCTTGGATCAGATGTACAAAACCAAGGAAATCTTGAATCAGTCCTCTCAAACCACGAAAAAGATATTGAAGAAGATTATGCAGGATCAGACTCAGACATGCAAAAACGTACAAAGAAAAAGCAATTCAAGAATCACACGGAAGCAGAACTCGATTTATTCCTAAAAAGATATTTGCTTTTTCAATTGAGATGGGATGATTCTTTAAATCAAAAAATGATCAATAATATTAAGGTATATTGTCTCCTGCTTAGACTGATAAATCCAAGAGAAATTTGTATATCTGCTATTCAAAGGGGAGAAATGAGTCTGGATCTAATACCGGTTCATAAAGATTTAACTCTTACAGAATTGATGAAAATGAAAAGAGGTATATTTATTATCGAACCAATTCGTCTGTCTGTAAAAAATGATGGACAATTTATTATGTATCAAACTATAGGTATTTCATTGGTTCATAAGAGTAAGTACCAAACTAATCAAAGATACCGAGAAGAAAGATATGTTGATAATAAGAATTGTGATAAATTCAGTGCAAGATGTCAAAAGATGATTGGAAATAAAGACAAAAATCATTATGATTTGCTTGTTCCTGAAAATATTTTATCGCCTAGACGTCGTAGAAAATTTAGAATTCTAATTTGTTTCAATTTGAGGAATAGGAGTGGTGTGGCTAGAAATCCAGTATTTTGCAATGGGAACAGCTGTAATAAATTTTTGGATGAAAACAAACATCTTGATAGAGATAAAAATCAATTAATTAAATTAAAAAAATTAAAGTTCTTTCTCTGGCCCAATTATCGATTAGAAGATTTAGCTTGTATGAATCGCTATTGGTTTGATACCAATAATGGTAGTTGTTTTAGTATGATAAGGATACATATGTATCCACGATTGAAAATTCGTTGATGTCACATTTTTTATATATCCTTACTAGATCTAGTATATGAAAGTAAACAAATGCACACATGCGATGTCTTACATTACATTCTGATGCATGATACTAATACGTATCAATTAGATTTTTTATTGATATTGATTAATTTTATTTCATAAACGAGGTATCCATAACGAAATAAAGATTATTGCGTATACTAGATTAAAATGACCGGCATAATAATATTATTATTATAATTATAATATTATTATATTACTGATGGGTAAAATTCAAATTTTTAAAAAAGAAAAAAAGGGAGGGAAGAGAAGATTTCGTTTTATGGTAAAAAACTTATTCATCTCAGTTATTTCTCAAAAAGAAGCAAATAGGGGATCTGTTGAATTTCAAGTATTCAGTTTCACCAATAAGATCCGAAGACTTACTTCACATTTGGAATTGCACAGAAAAGACTATTTATCTCAGAGAGGTCTACGGAAAATTCTGGGAAAACGTCAACGGTTGCTGTCTTATTTGGCAAAGAAAAATAGAGTACGTTATAAAGAATTAATTGGTCAGTTGGGTATTCGGGAGACAAAAATTCGTTAATTTGAAGAGTCCTTTTGAATTATTTGATTTAGTAGATCTTGAATTTTGATGAACTTCTTTTCGTTTTCAGCAATTCATGGAAGAATGAATCAGGGGAAAACCTATGAATGTACCAGCTACAAGAGAAGACCTCATGATAGTCAATATGGGTCCTCATCACCCATCAATGCACGGTGTTCTTCGACTCATCGTTACTTTAGACGGTGAAGATGTTATTGACTGTGAACCAATACTAGGTTATTTGCACAGAGGGATGGAAAAAATTGCAGAAAATCGAACAATTATACAATATTTGCCTTATGTAACACGTTGGGATTATTTAGCTACTATGTTCACAGAAGCAATAACCGTAAATGCACCAGAGCAGTTGGGAAATATTCAAGTACCTAAAAGAGCCAGCTATATTAGAGTGATTATGTTGGAGTTGAGTCGTATAGCTTCTCATTTATTATGGCTTGGCCCTTTTATGGCAGATATTGGTGCACAGACTCCTTTCTTCTATATTTTCAGAGAAAGAGAGTTAGTCTATGATCTATTCGAAGCTGCCACCGGTATGAGAATGATGCATAATTATTTTCGTATAGGAGGAGTAGCTGCTGATCTACCGCATGGATGGATAGATAAATGTTTGGATTTCTGCGATTATTTTTTAACAGGGGTTGCTGAATATCAAAAACTTATTACGCGTAATCCTATTTTTTTAGAACGAGTTGAGGGAGTAGGCATTATTGGTGTAGAAGAAGCAATAAATTGGGGTTTGTCAGGACCAATGCTACGAGCTTCCGGAATACAATGGGATCTTCGTAAAGTTGATCATTATGAGTGTTATGACGAATTTGATTGGGAAGTCCAATGGCAAAAAGAAGGAGATTCATTATCTCGTTATTTAGTACGAATTGGTGAAATGGTGGCATCTATAAAAATTATTCAACAGGCTCTGGAAGGAATTCCGGGAGGGCCGTATGAGAATTTAGAAATCCGATGCTTTGATAGAGCGAGGGATCCCGAATTGAATGATTTTGAATATCGATTTATTAGTAAAAAGCCTTCTCCCACTTTTGAATTGTCGAAACAAGAACTTTATGTGAGAGTCGAAGCCCCAAAGGGAGAGTTGGGAATTTTTCTGATAGGGGATCAGAATGTTTTTCCTTGGAGATGGAAAATTCGACCGCCGGGTTTTATCAATTTGCAAATTCTTCCTCAGTTAGTTAAAAGAATGAAATTGGCTGACATTATGACGATACTAGGTAGCATAGATATAATTATGGGAGAAGTTGATCGTTGAAATGATAATTGATACACCAGAAGTACAAGATATCAATTCTTTTTCCCGATTGGAATACTTAAAAGAGGTTTATGGGATCATATGGATGCTTGTACCTATTTTTACTCCTGTATTGGGAATCACAATAGGTGTACTAGCAATTGTGTGGTTAGAAAGAGAAATATCCGCAGGGATACAACAACGTATTGGACCTGAATATGCCGGTCCTTTGGGAATTCTTCAAGCTCTAGCAGATGGCACAAAACTACTTTTCAAAGAGAATCTTCTTCCATCTAGAGGAGATACTCGTTTATTCAGTATCGGACCATCCATAGCAGTCATATCAATTCTACTAAGTTATTTAATAATTCCTTTTGGCTCTAACCTTGTTCTATCCGATCTCAATATCGGTGTTTTTTTATGGATCGCCATTTCAAGTATTGCTCCCATTGGACTTCTTATGTCAGGATATGGATCAAATAATAAATATTCCTTTTTAGGTGGTCTACGAGCTGCTGCTCAATCAATTAGTTATGAAATACCATTAACTCTATGCGTGTTATCAATATCTCTACGTGCGATTCGTTGAGACATAAACCTTTCTCTATTCCCTTTCTTTTCTTTCTTTTTTTATAGGAAAGAAGTTGAATGAATTGAATAAATATCGTCATTTTTTATTCATCATTCGGGTTGATAAACTAAATCAGATAGTTATATGAG